GATTCACATCCATATCTCTAGAATTCGCTGTTGTACTATAGAAAGATAATTTAGTGGAACAAATAATTTAAAAAAGACCTTCTATTTATTTAGAACTCTGTCCATTTTTGTATTCGACATTTCAGTTATACAGAATAAAATACACCAAATTTTTTAAGAATCCCATTCCCATTGACTAAAGAAAACTGTCATTTTTTTAATTTTCTATTAATTGGTCAAACTTGAGGAAAGACTACTCCCCTCCCAATTACATTTTTAAATTCGAATAAAACTAGTCATTAAATGAATTAATCTGTTAAAAGATACATGATTTGAGAAAAGAAATCTTAGTAATTTTTTTTAAGCTCTTTACTTTCAATAATCAATAAATAGAAAAATAGATCTTATCTAATAAATCTTAGAAAAAATGTCAGATATTATAGCGTTTCCTATAAATATTTTTTAGAAAAATGGAAAAGAATCAAAAAATTTGATAATGAAACCCGTTAATGATTTGGAATAAACTAACAAAAAAGCAAGTTCTTATTGCATTAGTACAACCTTTTACCTTTGTTAATCCTATGAATCATATTGATTCATATCATAACCAAGTACTCTTTTTAATGTTTTAATGTAATTTTTTATCCTTACTTTATGAATCTAAAGTGATCTAATACTAATTAATAAATTTCATTTTTGGTATTAAAAAAAAAATCCTAGTTAATAACTAAATATTCGCTTTATGAGCAAGTTGGTCATATCAGTTGCCCAACTGTAACTTTCTTTATTTGAATATTTGAAGGATTTTGGAAAGACTCAGAATAAGTAAGAATATATAAAATTCGAAAATTCTATTTAAGTTAGTACATCTCTTGATTTTTTTTATTGACTCCTTTTGAAATTGAAAGGGGGTAGGATCTCGTAAATCGGAAATAATTAATTAAGAAAAAAAATTTTTTATGGAACAGACATATCAATATGCGTGGATAATACCTTTTCTTCCACTTCCAGTTCCTATGTTAATAGGAGTGGGACTTATTCTTTTTCCATCGGCAACAAAAAGCCTTCGTCGTATGTGGGCTTTTCAAAGTGTTTTATTGTTAAGTATAGTCATTACTTTTTCGATCAATCTGTCTATTCAACAAATTTATGGCAGTTCTATCTATCAATATGTATGGTCTTGGACCATCAATAATGATTTTTCTTTAGAATTCGGTTACTTGATCGACCCACTTACTTCTATTATGTCAATATTAATCACTACTATTGGAATTATGGTTCTTGTTTATAGTGATAATTATATGTCTTATGATCAAGGATATTTAAGATTTTTCGCTTATATGAGTTTTTTCAGTACTTCTATGTTAGGATTAGTTACTAGTTCTAATTTGATACAAATTTATATTTTTTGGGAATTGGTCGGAATGTGTTCGTATCTATTAATAGGGTTTTGGTTCACACGGCCTGTTGCGGCAAATGCTTGCCAAAAGGCATTTGTAACTAATCGTGTTGGGGATTTTGGTTTATTATTGGGAATTTTAGGTTTTTATTGGATAACAGGTAGTTTCGAATTTCGAGATTTATTCAAAATATTCAATAACTTGATTTCTAATAATAATAATGAAGTCAATTTTTTATTTGTTACTTTGTGTGCCGGTCTTTTATTTGCCGGTGCGGTTGCTAAATCGGCACAATTTCCCCTTCATGTATGGTTGCCGGATGCCATGGAGGGGCCTACTCCTATTTCGGCTCTTATACATGCTGCTACTATGGTAGCCGCGGGCATTTTTCTTGTAGCTCGGCTTATTCCTCTTTTCATAGTCATACCTCACATAATGAATTTCATCTCTTTGGTAGGAATAATAACAATATTATTCGGAGCTACTTTTGCCCTAGCTCAAAAAGACATTAAGAGAGGTTTAGCCTATTCCACAATGTCTCAATTAGGTTATATGATGTTAGCTCTGGGTATGGGGTCTTATCGAAGTGCTTTATTTCATTTGATTACTCATGCTTATTCGAAAGCGTTGTTGTTTTTAGGATCCGGATCCGTTATTCATTCAATGGAAACTCTTGTTGGATATTCTCCAAATAAAAGTCAGAATATGGTTTTTATGGGAGGTTTAACAAAGCATGTTCCAATTACCAAAAAAGCCTTTTTAGTAGGTACACTTTCTCTTTGTGGTATTCCGCCTCTTGCTTGTTTTTGGTCCAAAGATGAAATTCTTAATGATACTTGGTTGTATTCACCAATTTTCGCAATAATACCTTGGTTTACAGCGGGATTAACCGCATTTTATATGTTTCGAATTTATTTACTTACTTTTGAAGGACATTTAAATGTTCATTTTCAAAATTACAGTGGTAAAAAAACTACCCCTTTCTATTCAATATCTCTATGGGGTAAAGAAAGGTCAAAAAGAATTACTAAAAATTTTCGTTTATTAGCGTTATTAACAATGAATAATCATGAGATTGCTTCTTTTTTTTCAAAAAAAACGTATCGAATTGATCAAAATGC